TTTTTTATTGCTTGAAACTAAAAGTTAGTAGACCCAGTTTTTAGGTATTCTTTGATTTATTCTACTTTTAATTTTTTCCGGTACTTAAAATTAGGGTGTTATTTAATGCATTATTTTGAGGTAACTTTTTAGGGTAAAAAGATACGAAATTTTATTAACTAGTTTAAATTGACTGTTGTAACTGTATTTATTATTAAAAAAAATTCTTTATTTTTTTACTATCAATAAAAGCATATTAGTATATATAACTAATTTTAATGTTATATACTATTTCCTATTGCTTTATTTATTTATTAGATAATAATAAATATTTAATATATTTTTAAATTTATATATAATATTGATTCTATATATTCAAGACTAATATATAAAAGTGAGAGCAGATTTATTAATTAATATTTGTTTAATTTTTATACATATCATCTTATATATATATAATTGATTTGTTATGAAAGAGATAGATGGTATAATTGATTTATCTTTAAAGTTACATATTTATTTTATTATACATATATATATATATAATAATAATAAATATATTTTTTATATTATGAATCAACAACTAAATATTAAATATTTATATATAATAATTAAATTTGTGTATATATATATATAAGATAATTAATATATAATTATTATTTATCCTATTTATTATTATTTTAATATTTAAAATTATTATAATTAGAATATATTAAAATAAGCATTTATTGACAAACTAAAAAATTAATAAAAAAAAAAAAAAAAACCCAAATTTAATGCAATGTATACACTTTTTTGAAATTAATAATAAGTTGAAGTATATAATAAAATAGAAAAATTATTTTTGTTTTTAAAATAAAAATTTAAATTTAAATTTAAATACTTTAATTGAGTACCGGATTTTTTTTTTTGTTTAAATCATAATGTTTTGTTTATTTTTAGGTCTATCATATTTTAGTTTTTTAGATAAAATGAAAAGTTTGTTTACAAATTTAATTTTAATATTTTTTACGTAAATAATAAAATTAAATTTATAATTTTTGTTTAATACTTAAAAATTTTTATTGTCAAGTGGGGCTTTAAAGCTTGATTTTAATTTTTTAAGGGCTAATTTGTTAATAGAGGTTTATTTATAACTCACATGACTGGGGCTTTAAAGTTATGTGTTTATAGATTGATTAATAAATTATGTTTATGTAGTCGTGATGGCTTTTTAAGCTTGGGAAAAATTATTATTTTTTTATCTAATACTAAATCACTTGTTTGATTTGTGTATAGAAATAACTTCTTCAATGGATTTTTCTGTTGAAGCTACTATTCAGGGGCTGTTTAGTAGGAATTCCTCTACTTAGGTTATTTTGATAGGGAGGAAACTGAAGCGGGAAAATAATTTCTGTTTAAATTATTGTGTACATCTTAATTATGGGTCTATCATGTTTCAGAATCAATCATAAAGTTTTATTCTAGCTTGGAATTTTAATTTATTTTTTTTTTACATGTAAATTTTTTTGTTTAAACAACAATTTTGCAGTATTTAGTTTTAATTAATTAAATAATTTTAGATTTAGAAATTGATAAAAGTTTTAATAAAATTTGTGCCAGCAATTGCGGTTACACAAATGATGCAATTAAAATTTATTGGTTAATAATTAGATTTTTTAAAGTTTATTAGTTATTAATTTGTTATTAAGTTTTTTGGGTGAAATTTTAAATTTAATATAAGTTTATTTTTGTGGTTCGATGTTATTAAAGTTTATTTGTAAACTAGGATTAGATACCCTATTATTTGAATCGTAAATATTAAATGCCTGATTATTATCAGATTATGTTCTTGAAAATTAAAGATTTTGGCGGTATTTTAGTCTATTCAGAGGAACCTGTCCTGTAATTGATAGTCCACGATTTACTTTACTTTATCTTTTTTGTTTGTATATCGTCGTGGTTTGAACATTTTATTAGAATTATAATGTTCAATAAGTATTATATTAATTAATATCAGATCAAGGTGCAGCTTATGATAAAGAAGAGATGGGTTACAATAAATTTATTTTTAGTTTACTTCTTTTAAATCTATGAGTAATAAATTGGATTTGAATGTAATAATTTTCATATAAAAATTGTGATTATAGCTCTATAATATGCACATATTGCCCGTCGCTCTCGTTTAAGGTGAGATAAGTCGTAACATAGTAGATGTACTGGAAAGTGTATCTAGAAAGATCAAATTATAGCTTATTAGAAAGTTTTTTATTTACATTAAAAAGTTCATTGTGCAATTCAATGTAATTTGATTAATATTTATTTAATTATTTTTTTATTTTTATAAAAATATTTTTGTTTTTTATTATCTTATTAGAAAAAAGTTGTATTAATTATAGTTTATTAGTAAAGTGATTGAAATTTGAAATATCTTTTATATTTTTAAAAGAAGAATTTATTTTTTGTACCTTGTGTATCAGGGTTGATTAATTTAAGATTAATTATTTAATTTTCTCGAATTAAAAAGAGCTAATATTGTATTTATTTGATTGTTTCATAAATCTTTTTAATACTTTATTTGTAATGAAACGTTATTCGTTTTTTAATATATCTAGTTTTTTAAGAAAAGAATTTAATTCTATTGTTATTTATTAAAAATTATTTTTTAATTTTTAGGTTTTAACATTAAACACTTAATGGGATGAGCTTTTAAGTGGATTATTTGTTTAAAAAATTTTATATTTTATTTGATGGTTTGTATAATTAAAATTGTTAATCTTTAGAATAATTTTATAGTTAATTTTTTTGTGTTTAATATTTTTATATTTTTTAAATTTTTTATTAAAATGTAATTTTTATTTTATTAAATTTATTAATAATGATTAAATTAGTAAATATTTTTGTATTAGAAGTAATATTTTATTTATGTTAGGTTAAGAAAAGGAATTCGGCAAAAATTTATTTTCCGCCTGTTTATTAAAAACATGTCCTTTTGATTATAATTTAAGGTCTGGTCTGCTCAATGAGGAGTTAAATTGCCGCGGTATTTTGACCGTGCAAAGGTAGCATAATAATTAGTTTTTTTATTGAAAGCTGGAATGAATGATTGGACGAGAAAATTGCTGTCTCTTTTTAAATTTTTATTTAATTTAACTTTTAAGTAAAAAGGCTTAAATTTTTGTTAAAGACGAGAAGACCCTATAGAGTTTAATAATTATTTAATTATTGGTTATTTGGTATTTTGTAATTTTTAATTTTTTAATTATTTGGTTGGGGTGACTAGAAGATTTGTTAAACTCTTCTAATATTTTAATCAAAGATTTTTGAATTTTATATCTAATTTTGTTAAATTTAAGATTAATTACCTTAGGGATAACAGCGTAATTTCTCCTTAGAGTTCATATTAATGGAGGAGTTTGCGACCTCGATGTTGGATTAAAATTTATTTTTGGTGCAGAAGCTTTAATATTGAGTCTGTTCGACTCTTGAAATTTTACATGATCTGAGTTTAAACCGGCGTGAGCCAGGTTGGTTTCTATCTTGATATAAGTATAATGTTTTAGTACGAAAGGACCGAATGTTGAATATATTTATTTTATTTTTGAATATTATTAAGTTACTTTGGCAGATTAGTGCAATTGATTTAGAATCTTTAAATGTAATGTAATTACAGGTAATATTTGTATATTTTTGATGGTTTAATAGTTTTTTTAAGATTACTTATTCTTGTAGTTTGTGTTTTAGTAGGGGTAGCTTTTTTAACTTTACTTGAACGTAAAGTTTTGGGGTATATTCAAATTCGTAAGGGCCCTAATAAGGTTGGCTTTATAGGGATTCCTCAGCCTTTTAGTGACGCTATTAAGCTTTTTAGTAAGGAACAAACTAATCCTATTATGTCTAATTATTGATCTTATTACTTTTCTCCTGTTTTTAATTTATTTTTGGCTTTGGTTTTATGAATTTGTATTCCTTTTTTTTCAGGTTTTCTTCATTTTAGTTTGGGGATGTTGTTTTTTTTGTGCGCTTCAAGATTGGGTGTCTATACTATTATAATAGCTGGATGGTCTTCAAATTCTAATTATTCTTTATTGGGTGGGTTGCGTTGTGTGGCTCAAACTATTTCTTATGAAGTAAGTCTTGCATTAATTTTACTTTCTTTTTTGGTTTTGATTTCTAGATTAAGAATTTTTGATTTAATAGTATATCAATATTATATTTGATTTTTTTTTATAGGAATTCCTATAGGGTTTATTTGGTTTGCTTCAAGATTGGCTGAAACAAATCGTACTCCTTTTGATTTTGCTGAGGGTGAATCAGAACTTGTTTCTGGGTTTAATATTGAATACAGTAGAGGAGGTTTTGCTTTAATTTTTTTGGCTGAGTATTCTAATATTTTGTTTATGAGAATATTTTTTTCTTTATTGTTTTTAGGAGGAGACCTAATTAGGTTTTTCTTTTTCTTTAAACTTGTTTTCATTTCTTTTTTGTTTATTTGGGCTCGTGGTACGTTACCACGTTTTCGTTATGATAAATTGATATATTTGGCCTGGAAGAGGTTTCTTCCGGTGGCTTTAAATTATTTGTTTTTTTTCTTTGGGATTAAGTTACTTATCTTTTCCCTTATTATTTAGTTAATTAAATTTAGTACAAGTCAATAGGAGGGTTATTCTCCTTTTTTATATTTTCAAAATATATACTTATATCAAGTTCATCGACTAGTTTTTAAATAAAATATTGTCTCATATTTTTGATGCTATATAAAGCAAGGGAAAATACATAAAATATAAAACTGTTAAAATTTGTCCTGTAATGATATAAGGGTCTTCTACTGGTCGTGCTCCGATTCATGTTAATAGGATTGTAATTGCTAAATATGATCAAAATAAGATTTTATTGATAGGATAGAATTGATTTCTTTGAATTTTTTTTTTAAATAAAGGTATAATTATTAAAATTACGATTGATATAAATAAGGCAATTACTCCACCCAATTTGTTAGGAATTGATCGTAAAATTGCATATGCAAATAGGAAATATCATTCTGGCTGAATATGGACGGGAGTTACTAAGGGATTAGCGGGGGTAAAGTTATCTGGGTCTCCAAGTATATAAGGGTTATACAAGGTAATAATTGTTAAAATTATTAATGTAATATTGAATCCTAGTAGGTCCTTGAATGTAAAGTAAGGATGAAATGGGATTTTGTCAATGTTTCTATTTGTTCCTAAGGGATTATTTGATCCTGTTTGATGTAGGAAAATTAAGTGAATTATTGATAGTGCTAGAACTACAAATGGCAACAAAAAATGTAAGGTGAAGAATCGGGTTAAGGTAGCATTATCTACTGCAAAACCTCCTCATAATCATTGAACAACTGTTGTACCTAAGTAAGGAATAGCTGATAATAAGTTTGTAATAACTGTGGCACCTCAGAATGATATTTGCCCTCAGGGCAATACGTATCCTAGGAAAGCTGTTCCTATTACTGCTAAAAGGATTACTACTCCTACCGTTCATGTGGCTGAATATATGAATGACCCGTAGTATAACCCTCGTCCAATATGTATATAAATACAAATGAAGAAAAAAGATGCTCCGTTTGCATGGAGGGTTCGTAATAGTCATCCGTAGTTTACGTCTCGACAAATGTGTACTACTCTATTGAATGCTAGTGAAATGTCTGGGCAATAGTGTATTGCTAAAAATAGGCCTGTTACAATTTGTAGCCCTAAGCACATTCCTAGTAGTGACCCAAAATTTCATCATGCTGAAATGTTTGATGGAGATGGTAGATCAACTAAAGAGTTGTTTACGATTTTTAGTAGTGGATGTCTTTTTATAATTTTCATTATAATTTTTGTCGTAAAGGTCCGTAAGTAACATTAGTAATTTTTACTACTGCAATTAGTGTGATTAATAAATAAATAATTATTGAAATTATAATTCAATTTGATGGTAGGTTGATATATTTTCTTAGTGAAAGTTCAAATCTTGATGGTACAATTATTGATTGTATATCAATATTTATCGTAGATATGTATCCTGGGTATGAATCGGTTATTATTAAAAAAATTATTATAATAATTGATATTCTAATTATTATAGTTAATCTTGTTGAGAATATAAATTTTTCATTTGAAGCTACTCTTGTTATATAAATGAATAATACTAATATTCCTCCGATTATAGTTATAAAAAGGATATAAGAAAACCAGAAATTGTGTGATATTGTTCCTGTAATTATAGCAATTAAAATTGCTTGAATTAGTAAGGTGAATCCTATTGATAAAGGGTGTCTTATAAACAAAAATGTAATTGATATTGTTATTGTTAAAATGTATAGAGAATTTAATATACAGAGAATAGTTTAAATTTAAAATTTTAATTTTGGAGATTAATGATAAGAGTAATTCTTTTCTCTGAAGTTCTAAAAGGTTAACCTTATTTTTGGTTTACAAGACCAACATTTTTATTAAATTATTAAAACAATGTCAATTTTTAATATGGGATTTCCTGTTTTTATATATTTTATTGGGTTAGGCGTTTTATGTTTTAAATGTAAGCATTTAATTTTAATATTATTGAGTTTAGAATTTATTGTTCTTTCTTTATATTTTGGGTTATTTATTTGTTTAATATATTATGGCTATGAATTTTATTTTAGTATGATTTTTTTAACAATAAGTGTTTGTGAAGGGGCTTTAGGGTTATCTATTTTAGTTGCAATAATTCGTTCTTATGGGAATGATTATTTTCAATCTTTTAGTGTTTTATGATAAAATTTATTTTTTATATAATTTTTATGATTCCTTTATGTTTTTTTAAAAATTATATTTGGATTAATCAATTTATTTATTTTGTTTTATTTTTATTATTTTTATTAAGGTTTAATTTTTCTTCTGTTTTTGAAGATATCAGATATTTTTTTGGTTGTGATTTTTTGTCTTATTTTATGATTCTTCTTAGTATTTGAATTTGTTCTTTAATGATTATGGCTAGTGAAAAATTAAATAGAGATGATTATTTTTTTAATTTTTTTTTATTTGTTCTTTTGTTATTAATATTCTCTTTGGTTCTTACCTTTGCTTCAATAAATGTATTTATTTTTTATTTATTTTTTGAGATTAGGCTAATTCCTACTCTTATTTTAATTTTAGGGTGAGGGTATCAGCCTGAACGTATTCAAGCTGGTTTATATATATTTTTTTATACATTATTTGCTTCTTTACCTATAATAGTTGCTGTTTTCTATTTTTATTATTATTTTGATTCTTTAGATTTTTTCTTTCTTAATTTTTGTGTTGATTCTGTTCTTCTTTACCTTTGTACTACTTTAGTCTTTTTAGTTAAAATTCCTATGTTTTTTGTTCATTTATGGCTTCCTAAGGCTCATGTGGAGGCTCCGGTTTCTGGTTCTATAATTTTGGCTGGGATTATACTTAAACTTGGCGGGTATGGATTTTTACGATTAATACCAGTGTTTATAACAGTAGGGTTGAAAATTAATTATATTTTTGTTGTTATTAGATTGGTAGGAGGTTTCATTATTTCTTTAGTTTGCTTGCGTCAGTCTGATATTAAGTCTTTAATTGCTTATTCTTCTGTTTCTCATATAGGATTGGTATTGGGTGGGATTATAACTATAAATATTTGAGGTTATTATGGTGCCTTGATTATAATAATTGCTCACGGACTTTGTAGTTCAGGTCTTTTTTGTTTGGCTAATATTACATATGAACGATTTTCTAGTCGTAGATTATTTTTAAATAAAGGGTTAATTAATTTAATGCCTAGAATATCTTTATGATGATTTTTGCTTTGTTCTTCTAATATGGCTGCTCCTCCTTCTTTTAATTTGTTGGGAGAAATTATACTTATTAATAGCTTAGTTTCTTGGGGGTTAATAACTATTATTTCATTAATGTTAGTGTCTTTTTTTAGAGCTTGTTATACTTTATATTTATATTCTTATAGTCAACATGGTAAAATATATCTTGGTTCTTATTCTTTTTCTTTAGGCTTTGTTCGTGAATATTTGTTGATATTTCTTCATTGGGTTCCTTTAAATTTATTGTTTATTAAAAGAGACATGTTTATTTTTTATTCAGATAATTTAATTTAAAATATCGATTTGTGGAGTCGGGAATGCAATATTTTTGCTCTGGATAATTTTACCTATTTGTTTTATTTATTTTGTTGTTTTGTTGTTTTTTAGTATTCTTTCTTTTTTTTTTAGAATTTATTTTATAATTATTGATTATAGAGTAATGATTGAATTTGAGATTTTGAGTTTAAATTCTAATTTAATTTTTATATCTGTTTTATTTGATTGAATATCTTTATTGTTTATGAGGTTTGTTTTATACATTTCTTCTATAGTAATTTTTTATAGCCATGAGTATATAAGAGGGGACTTAAATATTAATCGATTTATTTTGCTTGTGTTTATATTTGTTGCTTCTATAATATTTTTAATTATCAGTCCTAATTTAATTAGAATTTTATTAGGATGGGATGGATTGGGTTTAGTTTCTTATTGTTTGGTTATTTATTATCAAAATGTGAAATCTTATAATGCTGGGATGTTAACTGCTTTGTCTAATCGGATTGGGGACGTTGCTTTATTAATCTCAATTTCTTGAATATTAAATTATGGTAGCTGAAATTATATTTATTATCTTGATATTATAAAAAGAGATTTTAGAATAAAAATTATTGGATTGTTAGTTGTTTTAGCAGCATTGACTAAAAGAGCACAAATTCCTTTTTCTTCTTGGTTACCAGCAGCCATAGCTGCACCCACTCCCGTTTCTTCATTGGTTCATTCTTCTACTTTGGTTACTGCGGGTGTTTATTTATTGATTCGTTTCAATTTTGCATTAAGAGATGAGGTAATATTATTTTTGTTGTTTATTTCTAGAATAACTATATTTATGGCTGGGCTGGGGGCAAATTATGAATTTGATTTAAAAAAAATTATTGCTTTGTCTACTCTTAGGCAATTAGGATTAATAATAAGAATTTTGGCCCTTGGTTCTTATTCTTTGGCTTTTTTTCATTTACTTACTCATGCTTTATTTAAGGCTTTGCTTTTTATATGTGCTGGATGTATAATTCATAATCTTGGTAATTGTCAGGATATTCGTTATATAGGTGGGCTTATTAATCAAATACCTTTAACTTGTTGTTTTTTAAATATTTCTAATTTTTCTTTGTGTGGGCTGCCGTTTTTATCTGGGTTTTATTCTAAGGATTTAGTTTTAGAGGTTTTATCTATAAGATATCTTAATCTGTTTATTTACTTTATTTTTTATTTTTCTACTGGACTAACAGTTTGTTATTCTGTTCGTTTAAGCTATTACACATTATTTGGAGATTTTAATTATTCATGTCTTCATCATTTAAGAGATACTGGTTTTGTTATACTTAAGGGTATAGCAGGCTTGATTTTTTTAGTAGTATTTGGTGGAAGAATATTAATATGAATTATATTTCCTACTCCTTATTTCATTTGTTTACCTGATTTAATGAAAATAATAGTTTTAGTTGTAATTTTATTTGGAATTTTATTTGGTTATGAATTTTCTAAGTTTATAATTAATTATCAGTTAAAGTCTATTCGGTTTTTAACTTCTAGTTTATTTTTTTCTTCTATATGAAATTTACCTTATTTGTCTACATTTGGGGTTAACTATTATCCTATTTCTTTAGGTGGTATTTATTACAAGGAATTTGATCATGGTTGATCTGAATTTTTTGGAAGACAAAATATTTATAATAATATGAAGGCTAGTTCTTGATTTTTAAATGCTTTATTTAATAATAATTTAAAAATTTATTTGTCTTTATTTGTTATCTGAATTTTTTATTTGGTTATTTTTTTGTACTTTAATAGCTTATTTAAGAGCATAATATTGAAGATATTAAGGAGATTTTGGATCTTAAAGTATTTATAAAAAGTGAATTTTAATTTTACAATGAAAATGTAGTGTTTTTATTAAACTATATAAATAAGAAATATTAATGGAGTTTCACCACTAAAGGTTGAAGTTAGAAGCTTTACCTTGATGTAACATATTTCTTTAATCGGAAATTAATTTCATTGATATCATTAACAGTGATATACCTCTATTTTGGTTTCAATTAAATTTAAAATAAGGATGATTTTTATCATCAACGGATTAGGTCGAAACTAATTACAATAATTGTTTCTTATTTAAGATAAATTGATGATTCAATATTTTTTAAGTGCAAGTTAAATGTTATTTTTTAAACTATTATCCTTTAGTAGGCTCAGTTTAATGCTCCTTGCTTTCATTCGTGGTATAATCCAATTAATAAAATAAATAGAAATACTCTTATGATTAAAGTGAATCTTATAATATTAGAAATTTTTATTGTAATAATTAAGGGTAATAAAAGGGTAATTTCTACGTCAAAAATTAAAAAAATTACTGCAATTAGGAAAAATTGTAATGAAAATGGAATTCGTGCTGATGATTTTGGGTCGAACCCACATTCAAAAGGTGATCTTTTTTCTCGATCAATAAATGTTTTTTTTGAGATAATATTTGCAATTAATATTACTACTATTCTAAGGATAAAGATTAATATTGAAATAGTTGTTACTAATAATATTATTTATACTAAATTTTATTAGATCTTTTGATTGGAAGTCAAATATAATTTTTATACTATATAAATATCTACCTCATCAGTAAATAGAAATATAAAGGAATAACCATACTACGTCTACAAAATGTCAATATCACGCTGCCGCCTCAAATCCGAAATGGTGAATAGGAGAAAAGTGATTAAATAGTTGTCGTAAGAAACATACTGTTAAAAAGATAGTTCCAATAATTACATGTAGTCCATGAAATCCTGTTGCTATAAAAAATGAAGATCCATATACAGAATCTGCAATTGTAAATGGAGATTCATAATATTCGTATGCTTGAAGTATAGTAAAGTATACCCCTAATACAATAGTTAATGCTAAGCTGTATACAGCTTGCTTGTAGTCATTTTCTATTAGGCTATGATGAGCTCATGTTACAGTAATTCCTGATGAGATTAAAATTAATGTGTTTAGTAGTGGGATTTGGATAGGATTAAAAGTTTGGATACCTTTAGGTGGTCAGATTATTCCTAATTCAATTGCTGGAGTAAGGCTTCTGTGAAAGAATCCTCAGAAGAAGGATACGAAGAACAAAACTTCTGAAGTAATAAATAAAATTATTCCCCATCGTAATCCTAAAGCTACTACAGAGGTGTGTAGCCCTTGAAAGGTACCTTCTCGAGTAATGTCTCGTCATCATTGGTATATAATTAATAATGTATTAATAAATCCTAGTATAAATAAGGATACATCGTATATATGGAACCATTTAATTAATCCTATTATTATTGTTATTGCTCTGAAGGCCCCAAGAATTGGCCAGGGCCTAACGTCTACAAGGTGAAATGCATGATTTTTGTGGGATCTCATTAGTTTACTTCTCTTGAGTATAAAGTTCTAAGAATTGAGAATACATATGATTGGATAATAGCTACTGCTGATTCTAAAACAAGGAGTAGGAATTGTGTAATGATAAGTAGATTAATTATTACTAACGAAAGTTTTGCTCCTGTATTTCCTAGAAGAGTTAATAAAAGGTGTCCTGCAATTATATTAGCAGTTAGTCGAATTGCAAGGGTTCCAGGCCGAATTACATTTCTAATTGTTTCAATGCATACTATGAAGGGTATAAGTACGGGGGGTGTCCCTTGAGGCACTAAATGAGCAAACATATGAATTGTGTTATTAATTCACCCATAGATTATGAATCTTGTCCATAATGGTAATGCTAAAGATAAAGTTAAGGTTAAGTGTCTTGTTCTTGAAAAGATGTACGGAAATAATGATAAGAAATTATTAAATAAAATTATTGAAAATAAAGAAATAAAAATTAATGTTGATCCCTTTATTTTATCTATTTTTAGTAGGATTTTAAATTCCTTGTGTAGAGTTGAAGTAATTTTTACTCATATGAAATTGATTCGGGATGGAATTAGCCAAAATATTCTTGGTAGAAAGATTAATCCTAATAGTCTTCTTGATCAATTTAATGATAATCTAGTTCTTGTTGCAGGGTCAAAAGTTGAGAATAAATTTGTTATCATTTTCAATTAATTGGAGATATTTTTGGTGATCTCTTGGCTTGAGAATTTCTGTAGATAAACGAAAAATAGTTTAGTGAATTAAGAATTAGAAAAATAATAATGAAAAATATAAATAAATTTAATCAGCTTAATGGGGCTATTTGTGGAATTAAAAATTATTAATTTATTAATAATTCCAGCTTGACAAGCTGGTGTTATTTTTTAACTAAATTTTTCATTAGAAGTAGTTGCTAATCTACTATAAAGTGGTTTAAGAGACCATTACTTGCTTTCAGTCATCTAATGAATAGGATTTTACTCAATTAATGAACCTTTTAGGTGAGATTCTTTCAATTACAATTGGCATAAATCTGTGGTTTGTCCCACAAATTTCTGAGCATTGACCAAAAAATAGTCCTGGTCGGTTTAGGAAAAATGTTGTTTGGTTAAGACGTCCAGGAGATGCATCAATTTTTACTCCTGCTGAAGGAATTGTTCACGAGTGAATCACGTCTGTAGACGAAACTATTATTCGAATTTGTGATTTAAATGGTAGGGGTAGGCGATTGTCTACATCTAATAAACGGAAATTAAAAGGTTTTATTTCATTGGCAGGAATTATATAAGAATCAAATTCGATTGTTTTAAAATCCGATAATTCATATGACCAATATCACTGATGTCCAATTGATTTTGCTGATACTAGAGGGCAATTAATTTCGTCTAGTAAGTAAAGTAAACGAAGAGACGGTAGGGCAATAAAAATTAGGGTTACGGCTGGGGCAATTGTTCAGATTAATTCAATTGTCTGTCCTTCAAGGAGAAATCGATTGATATACTTATTTGTAAATAAAGTTGCTATAATATAACTTACGATTAATGTAATAATTAATAAAATTAGTATAGCATGATCATGAAAGAATGTTAATTGCTCTATTAGTGGAGATGCTCTATCTTGGGCATTGATATTAAGTCAAGTTGCCATTAGTTTAATTCTAAAAAAAGCTTGGCTTTATGTATGGAGCTTAAACCCATTGCACTAATCTGCCATATTAGAATATATTAATTAGTTAGTATTGGTAATTCAGAATAACTATGTTCTGCTGGTGGATATTTTTGGAATCATTCAATTGATGAAGATATTTGATTTCCGAAAACGTTTTTTCGTAAAGATGTTATTCTTTCTCATATAATGAAAATAAAAAATAAAATTCTTACAGTTGAGATTAGTGATCCTACTGAAGAAACTAAATTTCATGATAGATAGGCATCTGGATAATCAGAATATCGTCGAGGCATTCCTCTTAACCCTAAGAAGTGTTGAGGAAAAAATGTCATGTTTACACCAATAAATATGGTGAAAAATTGAATTTTTAATATTTTGTTATTTAATGAAAATCCTGTAAATAAAGGAAATCAGTGAATTAAACCTGCTATAATTGCAAATACAGCTCCTATTGATAATACATAATGAAAATGGGCTACTACATAATAAGTATCATGAAGGATGATATCAATTGAGGAGTTTGCTAACACTACTCCTGTTAAACCTCCTACTGTAAATAAGAAAATAAATCCTAGAGCTCAAAGTATTTGAGGAGAATAATTTATTTGAGTTCCATGAAGAGTTGCTAGCCAACTGAAAATTTTAATTCCTGTTGGAACAGCAATAATTATTGTTGCTGAAGTAAAGTATGCTCGTGTGTCTACATCTATTCCTACTGTAAATATATGATGTGCTCATACAACAAATCCTAATAGTCCAATTGCTATTATAGCATAAATTATTCCAATTGATCCAAATGTTTCCTTTTTTCCTCTTTCTTGACTAACAATATGAGAGATTATTCCAAATCCAGGAAGAATTAAAATGTATACTTCTGGGTGTCCAAAAAATCAGAATAGGTGTTGGTATAGAATAGGGTCTCCCCCTCCTGCAGGGTCAAAGAAGGATGTATTAAGGTTTCGGTCTGTAAGAAGCATTGTAATAGCCCCAGCTAATACAGGTAAAGACAATAAGAGTAGGAGAGCAGTAATAGCAACAGCCCAAACAAAAAGAGGTATTCGATCGAAAGTAATCCCAGTTGATCGTATGTTAATAACAGTTGAAATAAAATTTACTGCTCCTAAAATAGATGAAATTCCTGCTAGATGTAGGCTGAAAATTGCCAGGTCAACAGAAGATCCTCTATGGGCAATATTAGAGGAGAGGGGAGGATAAACAGTTCATCCTGTTCCGGCTCCATTTTCTACAATTCTTCTTATTAAAAGAAGTGATAAAGAGGGCGGAAGGAATCAAAATCTTATGTTGTTTATTCGAGGAAATGCTATATCTGGGGCACCTAATATTAATGGTACTAATCAATTTCCGAATCCACCAATTATGATAGGTATAACTATAAAGAAAATTATGATAAAAGCATGTGCTGTTACAATAACATTATAAATTTGGTCATTTCCAATTAGGGAACCTGGGTTTCCTAATTCAGCACGAATTAAAAGTCTTAGTGAGGTTCCTAGCATTCCTGCTCAGGCACCAAATAGGAAATATAAGGTTCCAATGTCTTTATGATTAGTAGAAAAAAGTCATTTATTAAGTAAAATGGCTGAGCTTAAGCGATAAATTGTAAATTTATTTACGAAGTTTATACTTCTTTTGCTAGAGAAAAGGTCTTATAGTCAATTCATGATTTTAAATTGCAAATTTAAAGGAGGAGTATATTCCTAAGGCTTAAAGGGGGGGGGTTCTTTATTGGTAACTTTGAAGGTTACTAGTTTAGTTTAACTTAAATCCTTTAATTAAAGTGAATTAAAAAGGATTGTTACTAAAATTAGACTGGTGATTGTTAGGAAATTTATTGTTGCTATGTAAAATCTTTTAAATCCAATTACATTAAATTTTGGATTTCAGTTAATTTCGTTTACATTTATTAGTAATGTGGATAGAGCAATTCGTATGTATATAAAAATAGTAATTAATGTTATTACAATTATGATTGTTGGTAATATAATTATGTTATTTTGAACTAAGATTTGTACAGTTAATCATTTCGGTATAAATCCTAAGAATGGGGGAATTCCTCTTAATGATAAGAAATTTAAGATAAAGAATATTTTTGTTATGATATCTGAGTTTATTGACTGAAATAACTGGTTTAAAGAAAAAATTTTTTTGAAATTTAAAATTATTACTACATTAATTGAGATTAATGTGTAGATAATGAAGTAATAAAATCAAATTGTTTTTATTACTATTATAGTTCTAATTATTCATCCTATATGGTTAATTGAGGAATAGGCTATAATTTTTCGTAGTCTAATTTGGTTAACTCCTATAATTCCTCTAATAATTATAGCAGAGATAATAATTATAGTTATAAATATAGTAAATTTTATATTGTATATTAACAAGACTATAGGGGCAATTTTTTGTCATGTTAAAATTAATAGACAATTCATTCAGTTTAGTCCTTCTATAACTTCAGGGAATCAAAAATGGAACGGGGCTATTCCCATTTTTGTTAGAAGTCTAGAGTTCATTATTAATATGAATGATGATTGGAGTACTGAGTTTGATGTTATTCTTGTTTTATTTATTATTAAAATAATTGATATTAGAATTACAGTTGAGGCTACTGCTTGGGTAATAAAATATTTAATTGATGATTCTGCTGATAGCATATTTTTTTGGTTATGTATTAAAGGAATAATTGATAAAAGATTAATTTCTAATCCTAATCATATTCCTAATCATGAGTATGATGAAATAGAAATTATGGTTCTGGTTATTAAAGTGGATATAAATAGTATTTTGTAAGCTTTTGTTATTAAAAAGAAAAGGTTTATCTTTATATTTGAGGTATGAACCCAAAAGCTTAAATTTAGCTTATCTTTTTATGTTTTAGTATGTGATGTATAAAAGTTTTTGATACTTTAGGGGATGGTTTAATTCCATTAAATATAATGAAGGTAATAAAATTACATGATTTATTCTATCAAAATAACCCTTTTTTCAGGCACTTCATT